ATTCGATGCAGAGGCAGTGGAGACCTTTTGTACACTCTTTTAGGTTCCGTGGAGTCAGGGCCAGAGACTCCCTATGTAGTACTGCAGTTTCATGGTGTTCCGTCACGTAGGCCCAAGCGGAGGAGCAAACAGAAGATGAAAAGCCTACGTGCGCCACTAGCTAACAGAGGAGCTAACATACTGAAGCTACAGGAGACTGACGGAACGGAACTAGAATCTTGACGGTACGTGCCTATCACTTCAGTCGTAAATTAGGAAAGTGAGTGGTCGTGGGGGAGTAGCATTCCACCTTGCTAAATAAGGGTCCCAAGATTCTCCGTAATTCCCGTGCGCAGGGAAGTACCTTAACCGGATGTACAAAGAGCGGTAGCGAAGGCACTCTCGGGGAGAGGCTTTGTTGAGAGATACGGGGCGAGAGCGGTCACAACTGGATGAATGACAGACAGGAGTTCACAGTGGGGGATAAAAAGGATGCCGGTAAGAAGGAGAGGTAAGAGCGATTTCTCCTCGGGAAGACAATTGGGTTATGGAGCTCTTACCGTTCTCGCTTTTGTCTTCCTCGCGGATGGATTAAAAAATCCATCTTCTTTCCGGTCCGCTTCATTCCCTTACTAATAAAAAGAAATTCCTCGCTAATGGGCTTGGATCCTTCCTCTTTTCTATAAAACCTAATCTTACCTTTTACCAATTATCTAACCAGTTATAATAAGCTGACCTTCCCTATTCTGTCCTTTTACCTATAAAGCTCGATCCCTCCTTCCTCAAAGGCCATTAAACAAAGTGGATGGAGAGTAAGGATACGAACGAATAGCTCTTGCTTGAAATAGAGAGAGACTTATTTTGATAACGATTGCTTTAATGTAATGATTGAAGTTCGGATTTCGTTGAACCAGTACGTCTTGTTCCCTCTTATAAATGGGAGAAAGATAAATAAGCAAACTCAATTCCACCAACTTACTTATGAAGAAGCCGAGCGGAAGCATACGGCAGTGCATTTCAACTCAATGGATCCCGTTTCTGCCGAACTAAGAACTGAAGCCGCTTTCGAAACCATATATCCAGTTAGTTTCTCCCTCACCTGAGACAAAATATTTTGCCGTTTCATACGCATAAGCAGACACACGAACAGACGACGCGGATACAGTCGCATTCGCTGAGGGAGGTCCCAACTCCTCTGCCGAATGGTAGGAATAAAGATACACTCTTTCATCCGCTAAGTCATCAGAGGAAAAACCCGACGATCCAGAGCAGCGGGTGGGGAAGTCCAGTAGCCAAAAGATATGAACTCGCTTTAAAGATCAGGGGATCTAGCTAGAACCAAAATAGGAGACTTTTGGTCCGGTACGGAATTTCTTTCCATATCCTGCATATAGAGAGGAAAGGAGAAGGGGCGGAATTCTAGACTGATTATCCCACGCAGTAATAGGCATACCACTCCCAGTCTCGCTAAGTTGTCGTTCCTACGGCCTCTGGAGAGCATGAAAACGCTAGTTCAGCTGCTCACATAGCGTCGGACGAGTGGTTTTAGCCTTTCAAAAAGTGATTTCAACTAAAGTCTTGAGTGAAGTGCGTTAGCCCCTTAAGCTGTAGTCTAATAAGAATCTAGCTATTGTACTTTCTATCTCCAGTAACAAAGAGGAATAGGAAGCTGTACGCGTGCGAGTAGTAGTAGAGGTAAGTGGTAGTAGTGACGAAAGTAGTAGTAGGTGTCTCCTTTCCCAAAGTCTTAGTAGTTGTACGAAGGCCAGTATTTAAGAAAATGGAATTGGCAGGAGGTCTCATCTCTCTTGTTCCTAGACCGAAGTCTCCTATTAAGAGATCAGTCTTCATCCTTTCCAATACGAACCTTTAGCTCAAGCTGGAGGATAAAAAGAATATTCTTATTACGGGATATCCCTCTTGTTCTATTGTATTCCCTCAGGCTGTAATGCCTATAGTTCCAACTGCCTTTCACTCTTCTTCTCTGAATATATTCTAGCTACCTTTCTCCGGCTAACGCGTATCCGTTTTCTTGTACTTATCAACTGTTTGTCGAGATTGGCTTGGTCTTCCGCTACGCCCCTAAGCACTAGAAATGTCAGAAGCAAAATCGTAACGTAGAAAAGAGAGGAAAAAAGAAGACAGACAGACTGAAGGCGATGGCTGGGAGGCGTGGTTTACGAACGGTCCCGACTAACTAAAGTAAATTATCTTCCTATGATCTCCCTTCCTCTGCTCCAAGGATATTGCAGCAAACTGGAAAATTCCACCGGAGATGCAGAGCAGTCGTTAGGCCTCAAACTGGTGTAGGAAAAGACTAGTTATAAGCATATAGCTGAAGTAGCAGAGAACTAACACATAGGATGCGGTATTATTCCTTCTCGATGCGAAGAATAACGTAGTTTCGGACCATGGATCGAGTCAAACAACTCTTTCTACCCATCCTGTATATTGTCCTTTTCGTTCTGTGTGTGTTGGAATAGAAATATTCTATTAGACGGATAGGCATTGCACCCTCACC